GAAAACCTTTTGGTCCTTGTCCTTAGTTGACGTCAATGACATGGAGTGGAAGAGGTTTAAGCACTGGTCCTACCCGCATGTCTCTGCGGTCCTTAGGGGAAAAAGATTCAATCCCGCACCCTTGTCTATGAGCACCTTGTGAACCTCGAAATCCTCTATGTAGTTAGTTATGTAGAGAGGCAACATGTGCGGATGGCCTGTATGCGCTGCATCCTTTTCAGTAAAGGTCATGGGTTGAGGTGCGGAGATTTGCCCTATCATTACCTTCAGGCCTTCCGGTGGGGTATCCTTGGTAATGTGGGCTGACTTTAGCACACTAAAGAAGATGTCAGTGTGCTTCTGGGATGTCTTGAGCAGTTCACAAATGGAACCGGGATTTTCCTAAGCTGCTCTAAGATGTCGTACTCGGGCACGTCCGCCCTTTCCTTTCTCTAGCCCAAGCGGTGCTTTGGGGATCATTGCCTTGCAAATGAGGCGGTTGATAGACCCTTCCTGTCCTAGTGGTATGGTTAACATAAACTTCTTCCCTTGAGGTTAACTCCAAGACTAATGTGTATATTTCTGCTTCATTCACTTCCTGAACAGTTTTTGTGCCGGGGAAGAAGATGCATTGACCTTGGCAGTTCATAACCATTTCTCGTTAGAAGAAAGATTCCTCCGACCACTATACATGTGATTGGACTAGTTAATTTCGTTTCTAAAGAACTGAAACTGTCCAGAATCGGGCTAGATAATGGCAGTCTACTTGGACCTATAGATAGGTTTATGGACTAGTTAATTATGTTCATAAAGAAGTAGCCTTTCCTTAAGCGTCTGTTCACCTCAGGCAATGAATAAGGATTCCCTTGCTTCGTAGACAGGGTTTGTGTGAAATGAGCAGTTTATTAAGGAAAATAAAATTCCGTCTCTCAACTCAATAGGTCGACCCGAGCCATTGCTATATGGTATGAGGAGTATGATAGCGCGAATAGCACAAGGAGGAAATAGGGGAGTTTACATTTCTTTTTTTAGTTTTCTAAGATTTCCACAGTACTCCAACAACTACTAACAGAGAGATGAACGTTCAGAATTTGGAAATGAATGCTCATAACTTCAAAGGGAAGGAAGAGATTGTTAATCGGAAGGGGAAGTCAGTCTTCTTACAACTTACTATCAAATTAATCCTGACGTGGTCTCGAAACATAACGCTTGCTGAACAATTTGCCCATCTGCAAAGAGAAGGGCTACGTTGATCAACTAAAGCATGAAACGAGATGCAAAGAACAGAGGCAAGCTTAGAGAGGACCTCCCAAACCGACACATAAGACTCTTCTACCATACGCATATCTAAAGCCGTAAGTCAAAAATCACCCCAAAACCTTCTATTCGTTCCCCAACAAGTGGATCTTAAGGCACGAAAGGAAGACTTGGGCGCAAGGAGAAAGGAGATAAAGACCAGAACTGAACTCTTCCTCTTCTCCTCTAGGTTCCGTTTCCGTTCCTAGCGAGCTAACATCAAACAATTCCCTTCCAAACTATCCTGCTATTCATTCCTCCGCTTGCCAATCACCTCCAAACTCAAAACAAAGAAAGCCCAGCCGGGAAGGCAAAAGAAGGATTCCCATTCCCCTGCCTGGCAAGAGACTGCATGTAAGGATCTCACAATCGAAGGAAGCGCTTACTTACCAATGTACCTCCAACTCGATGAAGTGCACTCCCAGCGAGAAGGAATGACACTTTCACTGCCAACTCAACAGCTCGAAGTGGAATCGAACCACGAAGGATTTTCAGTCCTTTGCTCTAACCAGCTGAGCTCTCCGAAAACAACGTTCGACTTGCATGTGTTAAGCATATAGCTAGCCTTCCTTCTGACTGAGCAAAATAGGAAATTTCGATCCGCCGGAACATAAGCTTTCTTATCTGGGCGCCACCCGCGGCGGAACAGTCTTAAGTGGGTGCGGAGTCGAACCGCATGAGGATTTACAGTCCCAGATGCCCGGCTCTTACGGATTTACAGTCCGCTGGAGCTACCTGAACCACTTTCCGAAAGTCTCTTTCTTTCTTTACGTAATTTCATTTCATTTAATTAAGTCCTTACCGGGCACAGGTGAACAAGTACAGTCAAGGGAAAAAGACAAAAAAATCTTTTGGTTAGCAAAGAGCACCCCTATTATATTAAGGAAGCACACCAGCTAAGGTACGAGTGGAATAGACAGGAACGAGAATCAGAGAGTTTAACGAAGCGTTGCACTCCTTCGTCGACTTTAATCCTACCACGGAGTAACCCTTGATTTTGAGTGGCTAAACGCTCTACCTTCGTAAGGTATGTAATTCGCTCTTTCTGCTCATGGAAGTTCCTTGCAAAAGCGCTCCGGTAATTACAGGAAAGCTTTTGTGTTTGGTCGGACAGGAGTCTGCTTTCGAAGCATCTGGTTTTTGTTTTATACTTTAGCCAATAAGTAAGTTCATTTCCACTTTCTTGACTTGACATCAAGTAAGAAGAAGAAGATCAGATCGAATCGATTACTACTATCTATCGACTTGCTTGCTAAGACTTCCCAATTAGTCTAGTATGTCTCAGTGCTAGCAAGCAAAGCTGTCTATGAATTACTTTCTTTCAACAAAAGAATGGATTAAGGTGATAGAGTGTTACAGGAAAGGCTAAAGAATGGATTAAGGTGATAGAGTGTTACAGGAGAGGCTAGGCTTCGGAATTGAAAAAGTGCTCTTTTTCGTCAGCAAATTTCGCTCATCAAGTTCTTCTTTGATCTTCCGCTGGTAGCGACACCACAATATTCATCCATTTGGGATCATAGCGCTCGATGTTGAATCGACCATTCAATAGCGCTCGCCTTTGCATTTCCATTTGCCTTCGCCTTTCCATTATCTTTCGCCATCGCCTTCGCGATTCCTTTTTCCATGTTCCTTTCCTTTTGAGAGGACGGAATGGAAGAAAAGTAATGAAACCTGCGATGGCTACTGAATAACCTCCCTTGATTTTCTTAATATAAAAGCCTTTGACCTTTTTTTTCGTTCGCCAAATCTTTATCAGTTCCATCCAAGCTCGGATTTGTATGAATCTTCGTGGAAGAAGAAGCGGTTCACCAGCCACTACATCTGTGGATCCCACCAAATCATTAAACCTGGCGGCTGCTCGCTCTTTGATCATTGATTCACCGGCCACTAGATCGATGAAGAATCTCTCCAAAATATGCTCTTTGATCATTGATTCACCGGCCACTTTATTCTTAAAAAAGCAGGCGGTCACTTTATTCTTAAAATACCAGGCGACATCCTTTTTCTTCAACCTGGCGGCTGCTCGCTCTTTGATCATTGATTTACCCAGGGAACCCACTTTATTCTCAAACCTGGTGGCTCGGTTTTTTGGCACTCCTGTAAGCTCATCTTGCATACAAATGATGGGGGTCCCAAGTCCTGCATCCAACAAGAACATTTTACCCCTTAAGCGTAAGACTGAAGATTGTAAGGCGTTACCTCGGAATAAGGAAAAACTGGAATTAGCTCTTGGAAATGATCGATTCAAATAGATGCTCGTCATAAGCTTTTTGATTTGATCCTCTTCCTCCTCTTCCTATTGATCTTGATTAGTTCCAGCTTGTTGAGAGTTCTCTTTTCTTTTCTTTCTGGACCGGACCCATTTTTAGACCGTCTCCTGAAACACCTGCTTATCCCGCATGTGCTTTCGGAGCCCCCACTCATTCAATCACTTGCTTGTGATTGCAGCCATTCCCCGAAAAGGGAGAGACGAGGGAATCGTCCGCTCCCGTTCATGTGACGAAGCGAACATCGTTAGGTCCCGAATTCTGCGACCCCCCTACCCTCATTTCCCGTAAGTGAGAGCACTGCCCGAACTCCATTCTAGAGGGCCACCTGCGCTACCAATCCATCTAAATAAGGTCTTCTCCCGTCTTCTTCCCTGTTCCTATGGTCTTGATCTGCAAAGTGATTTCCGAAAGCTCCCAATAGGCCAACGCTTCTATTATAATTAAGTAAGTAGGAAAGAGCTTTAGATGGGATTCACACGCAGCTTCTTATTTTTTCTTTTTTTACCCTACGCGCCTGCTCTTAAGGGGACCTGGGATGAATCTCCGACCGTAGCGTAGCCTTCGCTGCCCTTTTATCCAATGATGTTTAGCAATCGAAAGGACCGGTCAAACGAACTGATTCGTTTCCTAGTCTCCGATCGATTTCGTACCGTCATTGTAGAGGGAATTCTCTCTTTCCGCTACTAACTGCAAAGGCACTCGAGAGAGTAGGACTGACCACCTCACGTTTGGGGTTCCGTTGGTAATACGCCCTCTATGATTCCCAAATCCCCTCACGCCAACGCAGGAGTTGGAGGGTACACCCATGCATATGTTTAGCTCTTGGCTTCGGTTCCCTACTGTCTAATCTCCTAGGCCTCTCAGCTGACGTCCGAAGAATCGATGGTCCCTCCAATTACTTATGGAACCCCTTTGTTCGTATCACTCATCGGCTCCGCTTAGGTCCCTCTCGATTCTCCCCGGATTGGAGGATCACCTTTGACCTGCCCGAACTGCTAATATAGCTAGTCTGCGTGCCGATCGTTTCCCAGAGGTAGGAGCGGTCCCCTTTCGGGAGAGAAAGTGAGTCACTGCTGTCCAACTTAACCGGGCGATTCCGACAGCGTCCCTTGGCCTGGTCACCTATTAGAACACACGATCCATGTCTCACTTTGATCTCACACCCTCATTCTCGTTTGAATTTTGGAGCTCGACCTTCGTTGCTCGGATGCGCTTGACTGAAGAGTCCTCGACAGGTCATTAGCCAGAAAGTTCCAAAGGGAGAACAAGTCTGAGACTCACTCGGCTATATCCTCCTCAGGACCTGCCCGACATGCTGTTGACTTGGAGATGAATTCTCCGGCCGTACCTTCTGCGGTCGTTACGCTTGGTCGGTCATGTTGGGACCAAAGAAAAGTGGAAGCTTCAACCGTGTCGATGGCATTATAACTAAAGAAGTACGCGACCTCCAAAATCAACATCTACATCCCGTCGCTACGCTTTCAGTCCTTTCAATGTTCATCTTCCGGTGATCAGCGCTCTTGTTCACGAAGCCAACCGAGTTGCTCATGGGAAGGAGCATGTGAGGGAGAAGGACCATTATTCGTCTCTTCGAACGGAGCCCAGGTTGAATCCGCCCCCTGGTTTTCTTTTTTTTTTTACTATGTATAACCTCCTCATCAACAGACGTTTCCCGAATAACCATTCATTTAATGAAAAACCTGCGCTTGTTAGCAGCTGAATCACTCTCTCCTCTCGTAGTGGGCCTCTTTTCTTTCCCCCGCTGGCATGAGGTAAGGGCCCATTCCACTAGCTCTTCTTCTTTTGAGAAGAAAATAAATAGAGGGGTGCGCTTTCCCTTTGAATGAGTAGATCTTCCCGCCCCCGAACTCGAAAAGTAAGCATGGCATCCATCCTTAAGCTAGATAACAGGAAGAAAAAGAGTGATAACTCGGGGAGGCATCAGCTTTACGTTCCCCATACCATATCATTACATACGAAATTCTTTCATTTCTTTTTTTATATTACGAAAATTTGAAAGATGTTATGGAGGGTTGTCAATCCATGCTACTGGGCAGATCTTTCCACTTCCCATTCCCTTCCTCGCTCATCTCAGCGGCCGCCTCTCGATCTAAATGTGCCCCCAGCGGAAGAGATTGAGCCTGACTCAGAAGAAGTGGAGCTACGTCGTCACATGGAAGAACATCTTTTTAGGCGCTTAAGGGACAAATCCCCCCGGAACGAATCCCGATCTGCCTTTCCAGCAGGCACGGGAGACCGCTCAATTGAAAAGGCAAATGATCGAACGTATGATGGAATTAGATCCCGATCACTCGGATTTTTGGCGAACGCACCAATCTAAGCTAATTACGGATTGCCTTCTGACGAATAGACAAATAGATTATGCGCCGCGCCAGCTGCAACAAATGCTTTTTCCGTTTCTGAGGCAGCATCTCTATCAGCTAGTCGCTACTAGAGTTTTTAAGGCGTTTGCGCAATCGGCTTGTTGGTTGGTGGCTTTTGTAATCTAATGGCACTAATGCCACTCTGAAATGAAGAAATCCCTTCTGATTCATGTGCACAAGCTCCCTCTGAAACCAGGATATAAGCCTTTGCTTCACTGGCTTCATGGTCAACTTCAGTCATGAGATGAAAGATCATGGCAAGATTGATGCCATGATCAAATTCAAAACTCACACCGTCGCCAAAGTCCTTATTGACAATGGGTCAGGACTGAATGTCCTGCCGAAGGTACCCCCCAAACTCAGCTTAATCCCTCTACCAAAGTCAGTGTTTGAACGGAACTGGTTGCTTACTTACTTTTAGCCTCGGGATACTACTTTTCCAGGAAATGATTTTTGGGAAATCTGGACATTCTATCGATTTTCCGGACAGCTATAGTTTTAGACCGTCTACTATCTCAAGCTCAAGCATCTTCTCTTTCTCTACGTAATTGCGCTCAACCAACGGGCCGGGCAGAGGTGCGAAGCGAGAAGGTTTTCACGCGTGCAATGACAGAAGGACAGAAGCGCCTTCCCTTCGGCAGGAGAATTCTTTCGTGTCTTGCGTATCTCAATCTTCACGCGTTAGCTGGGCCCCTGATCCGCGTAGACCAAGGGCGAACACTCATCGTTTTCTATTAGCAGAGATCGGTTCTAGGTTGCTTTTTAGTAAGGGATAGGAACTTTAGGGAAGTCAAGTTGAGCCTAAACTAGCGTCCTCACCTTATGCTCCCAAAATGACTCTCTGGCACTTTCTCCCTTACAAGGAGAAAAAGGAAGTCCCGTAGAAAGAAGTCATCAAAAGACTACAGCTCATAGTCAATCCCCAGCTCTTGCCGGCATAAGCGGTCGTCAGCTTTGACTTGGCAGTAGGAAGAGTCTACAGGCCTAACCCTATTACCACAGGCGTTGGAACTACTCTAAGGACTCTCCCCCCGCCGGCAGAAGTAGGTAATCGGGTCCCCTAAGAAAGATTGTAGGGACTTCAGCAACTTCCTTTCTCTATGGGGCTATTAATGCCACTCTTGGGCGAGAGACTCCGTGGTAGAGTTGCCCTCTCTCTTCACAGAATGGCTTTAACCATCTCTTAGTTGCAAGGTGGTGGCATTCTCATCAATCAAGCGGTGCTCCAAGGCGGAAGGAGAAGCAAGGGGCGTAGCGTTGAAAGGGCTTTATCTGGTCGGTCGGCTCCCTCTCCTATTCGCGATAGGGTTCTATTCTAAGCGAGATCCCAGAAAAAGTGAGGCTGCCCTCATGAAGCTAGGATTGAAGGATGCTATTTAGTATTTAGACAGAAGGGAGGGTCTCATACATCAGCTTTAGCGACACGCCCCATTGTGCTCTCTATTCGCATAGGCATCACCTTCAGGATATCATCCTCCATTCAGAGTGCTCTCTTCCTATTTCATTCAACAGTCAAGTAGGCCCTTGGACAACCAGTGAGAAAGGGCTTTAGGGATGGGGATGAAAAAAAGGCCAAAAGGTACATAGCTATCGATTTCTTTGTGCGTTGATCACAAGAGTTAGCGATTGGTGAGGGCTTTGGCAAGTGCCTGCTTTTATTCCGGTTTGAACTGAAAGGCAAGGAGCGTAGCAGCCACTATGAGCTTTAGCCTAGCCCTTCGGTAAACATTCAAACTGACACGGCTATCTCACTCTTCAACTCCGCCAATCAGGCTTTTTGACCTACACTTTTAGCAATTTATAACCAATCCACAGATTGAACAAGATTCATCCCTTGGAAGCCCTAGAAAAAAGTTTAGCCAATCAGGCATTTTGACTTACACTTTTCGCCATTTCTCACTAATCCACTGAAAAAAGAAGAAGCTTCGCTCTTCAATCTGCACCGAAGACGCTCCTCTACTCAGTCCCAGGATCCTTCAGATCAGGTTTCAAAAGCCAGGAAAGAAAATCCACTGAGAAAGGGCTGTAAAAGCCAGGTGCCCCAGGATTTGCTTTGAAAGCAAGGAAAGGGTCTTCAAGACAGGGGAATTCTCGTGGATCACTAACGGTACCTCAGATCTTGGAGGTAGGAATTAGCTCATTAATCTTTTCTCGCTAACGTCCCTTTCTTATGCAATTTCTAGAGGAGAAGGTGGGTGGTGCGAAGCAAGCGAATCGATAAGAAAGAATGAAAGGAGCGAGGTAGGAGCTGAATCGGAAAAGGAGCGGATGGTTCATGTAGCAGTGGAAGAGTCAGTCGCCTTTTATGAAGTCTGGGCTTTCGAGATCGAATCGTAGCCAAAGTCTTTTTCCAGGTTTTTAAATATCTGGTTCGAAAGGACCAGGAAAGCGCGGGAAAACTTCCCAACGCCACCGTTTCGCACTCCCCACGGATCAGCCTCACCATCATGCAAATGCAGAGGTATCTCACTTGCGCAGAGCTCGCTACCGACCTCAGATGAATGTGGTAAGCATGGTTCTCCCCATCAAGCTCTATCTTTAGGAGGGATTCGGGGACAAGCGAAACTCACTCGAGAAGGGCTCTATCAGAGCCAACAACGCGATTCAGAATTTCATAAGGTCCCTGATGAGACCTCAAAAATGAAATCTCTGAGCTGGACTCGTCTGCGAGCTACCTATACCCGTACCAAGGCAGGAGCTAAACCAGAATGGAGGTCTCCTGGTTGGGTTCATCAACAGGTTCAATATTCTATAGACAGAATAGCATTTGAGGGTGGGCTTTCCAACATCCAATTTTGGGACACGAAAGATTCCGAAAGTCGTGTTTTGCTAGGCAAAGGTATAGTCATTTTTTAACATATTGAGAGTTGCGAGGAACCTTCTACACTGTTGCTTTCTAGTTTTCATCCTGCCAATCTATCGATGTTGTTTGTAGTCCCTGAAATGCGATCTTGATCTGCTAATCTTTTGAGGTAATCCACAAAGTGATGATTGATTTCCACAGGGCTTGCTCGAGAGCTACCTTCCTGCTATGCTTTCTTTCTTGGGTCAACCAAGTCATTCAATAGTCCAACAAGCTTTGCTGTCGCCGGGCACATAGAGAAGTAGTTCTGCTCTGTTCAGTATCATAAGTACTGGATGTTCCTGGAAGGGGTATGTCCTAAGTAGTTGCTTTCCCTTCTTCTGCGATATAGCTGGTGGCTTTCCCGGTGGGATGTAATGCAAAATCGTAATAGAGGGTCCCCCGCCACTATATCGCTAGTCGGTCTCTTTTTCCGGCTGGATGAGTGGTCGATCGGATGCTTTCGTCTGCTCTAGTCTTCCCCTCTGGTCACTGCACAGAGGGCGTATAGGAGCGCACCTCCGTTCCAGACCTCGAGCGAAGGCCCCTTGGTGACCTTTTCTGTTTCGTTAAGGAGACTTGTCAACGGTGGTGGTTCGGAAAGCGGATCGTTCCCCTTTATCTTGAACGACAAGTGTCACTACCCCCCCTGGTCCAAACTGGGTCTGGCGGAGCGATGTCACGACTGTAAGAAAATCTCTAGTTTTGGTGAGGCACGACTCGGAGGAAGAGATAGATCCAGCTTTTAGGGAAGTAAGGGAAAGGAACGGATAGAAAGAGCTCGTTCAGGGAAGGTAGGTGGTGGGGGGGAAGGAGAACTGTCCATAGTCGTGAGAGTAGTCCTAATTTCGTTCTAACTGAGCTAGCTCGTGGCTTGGTCTTCAGTGACATGATCTTCCCTTGGGTTACTTTTCTGCCTATTGACTGACTCCCCTGCATTTCAATTTTATCTTCTCGATAGCCAGATAGTGAAGAAAGAAGGGCGGTCTCCATCCTTTTCCTCATAAGTAAGTAAGTGCCGAGAGCTTGCTTGCTATTGAGCTACGGAGATTCGTTCCTCAGAAAAGAAAGAGTCTCCGTTATCTATGAAATTCTGTTATTAGCTTATTCAAAGGGAATGAGCTAAAAGCCGCTTTCCCAACTCAAGAAAGATGGTAAGAAGAGGAACGGAAAAGGGTACCGCAAAGGAGCAGGCCAGGCATTTGCGGGGAAAGATATCCTTCAAAGAGATTCCACCCAGCAAGACAGTTCTCTTATATGGCAATACTAGATTGGCGAGACAAGAGAGAAAGCTTAGAAAGTAGTAAGGTGTCTGTGGAGCTTGCCTTACAGGTAGTGACTAGACCACTTGCATATCGAACAGATATTACTCTCAAGGGAGTAATTGCGATATGACCTAGGAACTTACAGAATACCAAACTTGGATAATCGGTAGACTGTTAGGAGAATGATTGGCTAGATCATTTGGTTCACTGCGGAGAACCCTTTCTACGCTACGTTCCCAATAAAAAGCCGTCATCCTTCTGTCGCCTGTTAGCCACACCAAACCAAGATGTAAGCGAATGTCTCTTTTTTGGAGACGAGAGACTGAGCCTTCTCCACAATATTGATTGTTATCTTATTTCTCAAGGAACAAAAAGTGAAAATTTCTGGGAGGATAGGATTCTATTTGTTTTTATCATGGTCCGTCGGTGCACTCATTCCTAATTTAATGGGTGCGGGAGTTGCTACAATTTCTGAACCGGGAGCTTCCATATTTCAGTGGCCAACTCTTTGAGATAGTCAGAGGTAGCTCTATATTCGGCCTCCAAGGAACTGGCACGGTCACGCTTATCTTTCCTGTCTCGATACTTAAGTGAAGATCTTTTATAAAAGAGGGGACCTAATATTCGACTTACGAGCAGATAGATCCGAGTGATCAGCCAAACGGTTCCTGGCTGCCCTGGCAGAGTCAGCAAGCGAAGGAAGCTCAGTGATACAGAGATGCACGCACATGGATAGGGAGAGTTGACTGTAAGATTTACTGCACCCTCGTCCTAAGAAGCTGCGTGTGAATCCCAGTATTCTACTTCCTTCTCCTCGTCTTAGGAAGCTCCTTTTTTCTAGAATGATTTAAGGTAGCGAGTGCACTACTAGGTTACTAGGTAATGCTAATTAAATCAATGTAATCAAAAACTTTGGAAGAGGCTTTTGGTCTCTTCGATAGCAGAAGAACAATCATTCCTCATTCACTTCCAGGAAAGAAGAGCTAAGCGTTCCACTCCTAAGCCTATTCCTATTCTTCCCATCTCGAAGGGCTAATTCATAGCAGGAAAGATCATATGCTACGGCATCTACTACTCTGTACTTACCCGGCAAAGTCCTTACTACTCATACTATGGGTCACCCTTTTCTTTTTTTCTTTCTCATAGGGCCCTCATCCAAGAGCGCGAATTTCTGATTGTCAGGGCGGCCTCCAGCATCCGCGGGGGACAAGGCGGAAACAACTAAGAAGTCCGTTGTTTTTGCTTTTAACTTAATATGTTGTTTGTTTGTTAACTTTGTTGTAATGTTGTGTTTAGTTGTTTGGCTGGTCTATGTGTGTGTATGTAAGCTTCCCATTGGATGTACTCCCATGTAACAAAATGCTTGTAGTGCTGGAATGAATAAAATCTGCTTTGTTCTAGTTCATTCTCTTTCCCTGTTTTGTGCAGAAAAATTGAAGATTTGAATTCTTTTTGAAATCTCGTTTTTTTCTTGTTAATTTCTCACATATACAAGCTAAAACTACAGGGTGGAAGTTGTGTGTTTAAAGTATAAAATCCTCTAATATAATCTCTGACTATTGCTCCTGGGTTTTACACTATTCAATACAAAATATCTACTCGTGGACGGAGGGGCGTGCACTTGATAAGCGAACTTACACGAGGCATCTGACCCAAATTGAAACATTTGGTACACGGCAAAGCGTTCCATATCGCCGGATTATAACAGCCGTTACCGACTCTCATCTCTTTTTAGAAAGAGGATAATAGTTTTTGAGTTGGTTGGATCAAAAGAAGGTGCGTGCAAGCCGTGGTGGACTGGGAGACGCCACGCAAGGTGCAGGAACTACGATTCTTCGTCAGATTAGTCATACTTAAATGTATTTATATATATATAAGTATATATAATACTATAAGCGGTTCATCGAGGGCTTCTCGGGTGATCGGAAGGGCTTAAGCTGCTTTTGCCTTACCTTCTAGTAAAGGGCGAATGAGGGGTGTGTGCAATAGTTTTCTTTCTTTCTCTCGCTCGATCCCTATAATTTGAGAGATAACAGGAAAGCGTTCTCTCGAATTCGAGGATGTGACACAAAGAATGACTCTCTTCGCGGGGATGTCAGCAGATTAGGCAGCTGTAAGGTTTTTTTATATTCGGTGGAAGGCAGGCTGAAACTCTGCCCCAACCAAGTGAAACTAAGGGTCTGAAAGAGTTCACGATCTGATCTATGGGGTGTTAACCCTCGGAGGACGGCTAAGAATGTCCATTAAAAGGAGCGGACCGATGGGGTCGTTTTTCAAGCACGAATAGAACGATCTAAAGGGGGGTGTGCAACCTAGAGAGATGGCCGTATCTCTTTGATGAATGTGGATCGAGGTTCGGTTCATTTGGAAAAGAGGTCAGTCTTAGGGGAGACCATGCGAATGGTTGAATTGATGACTTCGCTTCGATCTCTTCGACTGAACCTGAAGGAGACTTCGATCATTC